AGATAACCAATTCGGTCGTTGGGGTCGGACTCTATTATGGATTTCTAACTACATTCTCCATAAGGCCCGCTTATCTCTTCCTTTTCGTTGAAGAACCCGAGCAGAAGGCAGCAGCAATAACTGGTTTGATTATGGGCCAGCTCGTGAGGTTCATGTCGATCTATAATAGGCCTCTGCATCTACTATTGTGGACACCTCATATACTAGCTGTACTATTTCTACCGTATCTTTTGCTTTATTTCGCAGCCGACAATTGGGACTATACTATCACTACCAGTACCAGAAGCAATTTCCTCATTTTCCTGAATACTTTCATTTTTCAATTAGCCAACCAGATCCTTTTACCAAATTCAACGTTAGCCAGATTAGTCAATGTTTATATGTTTCGATGCAACAACAAGATGTTATTTGTAACAAGTAGTTTTGTTGGTTGGTTAATTGGTCACATTTGTTTCCTTTTATTCACGAAAAGATTATTCGACTGGATACGGATCTATCTTTTGAGTAGATCTAAGAAGGAACTTGTGTCCGCATTGGATAAGTACATTTATAAGTACCTTGGGGCAAAATTTCAGGTCCGTTTTTCACACTTTCAGTACCGTGTGTCAGAATTGAATAAGTCCATTAAGTCAGAATTGAATAAATACAAAAAGAAGATTTATCAGTACCTTGTTAGGTCCCTTGGGGAAGAATTTGAATTCCTTATGCGAACCTTTCAGTGGGTTGTGTCAGAAATTCAGTACTTGCTGTTAATAAACTTGAGGAGAAACACGGGTCGGTTCGTGAATATTTTCTTATTTGTTACCTGTGCCTACTATTTAGGCAGAATACCTTTATTCATTTTTCCACATCCACTGACAAGCGTCCAAGCCCCACAACTGCAACCAAATTGGTTAGCCAGACAAGGCCGAGAAGCTGACACTTACTGGGAGGACGAGGACGAGGACGAGGACGAGGAAAAGGAAGAGGAAAAGAAAGAGGAAAAGAAAGAGGAGATTGCACGAAAAAAAGTGCTATTCAAAGAAGAAATTCCTCCCACGCGTTTGGGAGCGGATCTGGATGAAGAAAAAGATCAAAAAGCACCCATAGTGGTGGAAGGCATTTTAGCGGCCGATTTTTTTCAGTTTCAATGGACTCGTCCAGTACGATACATAAGCAATCAACACTTTTTTGGGGCTGTAAGAAAGGAAGCTTCACAATATTTTTTTGATACATGCCGAAGTGATGGAAAAAAAAGAATATCTTTTACAGATCCTCCAAGTTTTTCTAGTTTTAAGGAACTGACGAAAGGGATGATATCTTCGTCCACAGTAGAAAGACTCTCCTTTGATAAACTAGACAAAGATTGGCTTTATAAGAACAAACAAAGACAAAACAACTTAAATAACGAGTTTATAAAGAGAATTGAGGCTCTAGACACGGGATTTCTTTTTCTAGATATACTCGACAAAAGGACTCGGGTTTGTATTGAGAAAATGAACGAAACCTGCCTCTGCCTACCAAAAAGGTATGATCCTTTGTTGAATGGGCCCTCTCGTGGAAGAATCAAAAAGTTTCGAAAAGTAATCGAGGATCCCGAAGAAAAGGAGAAAAGCGAAGAAAAGGAGAAAAGCGAAGAAAAGGAGAAAAGCGAAGAAAAGGAGAAAAGCGAAGAAAAGGCACCGAAAAGCAAAGAACAGGAGAAAAGGGAAGAAGAGGCACGTCTACGCGAAGAAGCACGTCTACGCGAAGAAGCACGTCTACGCGAAGAAGCACGTCTAAGCGAAGAAAGGGCACTTCTTCAATTGGGTGAATTTCGTGAAAAAGTCTACAATGTAATTAAATCTCGTAAATCTAGTGGAAGAAAAAAGAATGCAATGCAATCTCGTCGAAGAAAAAAGAATGCAATGCAATCTCGTCGAAGAAAAAAAAATGGAACTACAAAATCTCGTGAAAGAATCGACGATGGAACTATAAAATCTCGTCGAAGAAAAAAAAATGGAACTACAAAATCTCGTGAAAGAATCGACGATGAACCTACAGAATCTCAACTTAAGCAAATCCTTGCTCTAAATCAAATTCATGAGACCCTTTTGCCAGGTTTCATTTTCGAGTCCCCAAAATTTGAAGAGAGAATGTTCGCGATACTCAAAAGTAAAACACTAAAACTAAGAGCAGAAGGAAAATTATATTATAATCCTTTGGCAAAATTTTTTTCTAAGCCTTGGGAAAAAGGGGGGGGAGGCATTGATTGGAACCAGCGAAAACTAAAAAAGCTAAAGCAACTAAGGACTTATAAAGTGGGAGAAAGTGTGGGACGAGCGCACATCGGTCAACGCGTCCCTCGCTGGTCATACGTATTACTCCGCGAGGTCGCATACGACCTGGGCGAACCCTTTGTGACCAAGCGGGGAGATAATGAGTGCTTTGATATTATATCAGCACAATACAAATATGAAATTATTTTGAATCAGGATACTCAAAATTTACTTATCAAAAATCTTTCTAAAGATAGTAATAAGATTGATCCGGAGATTGCTAAAGAGATTAATGAGAAGGTTAAGAAGGATTTGATCAAGAGTGGGGGAGACCCTTATAGTATTGACTTTGAGAAAAGCCTTGCTCATGTTCACGTTGGCAGCCTCATCACCAATATCGAGTGGAAAACCGAGAATAAGGACGTGTGGAGGACCTCCTTGAGAGCGGTGCGCGACCAATTTTGGCATCAGGATGACATCAAAGGTGTTGCGAGCGTCCTAAGGCGTAAAAACGGAGTTGTTGTAAGACAGATTGAAATGTTTCCGCATTCCCCTCTTTTTTTGGGCTTCTTAAAAAGTACACTGTCTAGTTCTTTTAGGGTAGTGAAACCCCTTGTTTTGAAAATGCAAAATTTGCTGCATAGGTTTGGAATCAAAAAAGGGGACCTTTTCACTCTTAAGGGACCTAAGAAAGAACAGACAAAAACAAAAAGGAAGACAAAAAGGAAGATAGACGAAAAAAAAAGCAAAGCATTGAAAGAACGGAAAAAATGGAAAAGAATCAAAAAAGATAAAATCGAACTAGACCCCGAAGAAGAGCTGTTCCGGATGGATGGAATAGATGCATGGAATGAACTTTATTATGGGCTAGGAGTAAGAGGTATCGTATTAGTTTTTAACTCCTATTTTAGAAGATATATTGCATTGCCTTTAGCGATAATAGCTAAAAATATTGGTCGTATCTTATTTTTGCAGCAGCCCGAGTGGGCTGAGGATAGAAAGGACTGGGAAAACGAGACTCATCTTTTATGCAACGATGACGGTTTTGCTATAGGCGTCATATCCATCAGCAACTTTCCGGAAGAGTGGTGGGAATACGGTCTTCAGGTCAAAGTTTTATGGCCTTTAGAGTTGAAACCTTGGCACACAGCGGATGATAGACAAAGGATAACCAACGATTATGCTTTTATAAGGTCTTTCTGGGGACTAGCTGACTATCCTTGGGGTGGTGCCCGACCCAACCGTTCCTTTTCCATTTTTTGGGGGCCCATTTTTAACGAACTAGGCAAAAAAAGTCAAAGATTAGCAGCAGAAAAATTGGAAGGGAGCGCCTTTCGACTTATAAGAAGCGTTTTCAACCAAAAAATAAAGCAAAATTTTGTTAGAGTTCTAGGAAACCCAAAAGAAAGCATAAAACGGCTTAAAGAAAGCATAAAACGGCTTAAAGAAAGGGTTCTAGTTCTAAAAAGCACAATTTTGAAAATAATAAAAAAAAATATAAGATTGAAAGGGATAGGAGTAGATGAATCGAGTGAAACTCAAAAAGAAAAAGATTCTATAATCAGCAATGAGATAATTCATGAATCATTTAGTCAAATTCGATCTACAGCTTCTACAAATTCAGAAGAAAAAATACAAAATCTGATTAATAGAACAAGCACAATAAAAAATCAAATAGAAAGAATTACAAAAGAAAAAAAAAAAGTAACTCCAGGACTAAATAATAGTCCTAACAATAAAAAGCAAAATAATAATGTAGAATCACCAAAAAATATTTGGAAAATTGTAAAAAGAAGAAATGTTCGATTAATAAGTAAATGGAATTATTTTCAAAAAATTTTCATTGAAAAAATATACAAAATATACCTAGATATCTTTCTATGTATCATTAAGATTCCTAGAATCAATTTAACAAAAAAATTTTTTGAGAAAGACATTTCCAATACTGAAACAAATCAAAAAAGAATTACCTTTAGTTCGACTATAAAAAATATAAATAAGCGGAAGTCACAGATTGTTCCGAAATTTGCTTCCTTGCCAAATTTATCTTCCCTGTCACAAGCATATGTATTTTACAAATTATCACAAACCCTAGTTAGTGATAAGTTAAGATCTGTTCTTCAATATCGCGGAACGTCTTTTTTTCTTAAGACTGCAATAAAGGATTCTTTTGAAAGACAGGGAATATTTCATTCCGAATTAAAGCATAAGAAACTTCGAAATTTTGGAACGAATCCATGGAAAAACTGGTTAAGAGGTCAGTCTCAATACAATTTATCTAAGGTTCATTGGGAGCGAGTAGGCGCACAAACCTGGCGAAATAAAGTCAACCGACGCCATACGCCTCAAAATAACGATTTAAATAAAGGAGATTCATATGAAAAAGACCCATTACTTCATTCCAAAAAACAAGATGATTCTGAAGTATATTCATTAGTAAGAAATCAAAAAACTAAGTTTCAGAAAAACTATAAATATGATCTTTTAGCATATAAATACATTTCTTCTGAAACTAAGAAGGACTCCTCTATTTCTAAATTGCCATTACAAGTAAATAAGAGCCAAGAGATCGACTTATTTGATATACCAGAGGAGATTGTTTTCAAGACTTATTTCAAGGATTGTATACTAGACAAGAAGTTTCTAGACAAGCTTTATCGAGACAATACTTATCTACACAATTATCTAGACAATACTTATGTAGACAAGGATTATCACAAGGATTATCTAGACAAGAGTTTTCTAGACAAGGTTTATTTCAAG